TCAGCTATCTTCTTTTCGATCTTGTACTAAGGCACACTGAACACTAACCCAATCCGCTCCAAAGTTTAGTTGCAAGTAGGATCAATAAAGTGGACTACGAACGAAAGCTAGTCGGAACGGAAGGATAGTAGAGGAGATGTGGATCCATCCAGTTCAGGCGGATAGCCAGTTGTATCGGGTAGAACCTCTCTCACCTACGCTATTCTCAAACGGGAGATCGGGATCGGGGGGACCGATGAAGAGGGAAGTGGGTACTCCGAGGAACGGAGCCTACCTCGTCGAAGCTGTTGCTGACCCATTGAGACTAAACGGAGACCAAACTCACAAAGAGAGACATGGAAGAATGCGGCCTAGATTAAGGGGGGGGTCGATGGTTTTGAGCTCGACCAAGGGGAGAGGAAGGAAGCCCCCGCAGTTCGCGTATACCTTTATTCTCCAGCCGTCTATGACTAGTATGCTTGATTGTGCTTATCCCTATTTATTTCCTTTTGGTTTTAGTGGAAGTTGTAGATTTGTCTACAGTCAGCCTATCCCAGAAATCAATAGATATTCTCCAGCAATCTACCTTAATGTTCCAAGGTGAAGTGAGAAAGCCTGTTACACCTGTTACAGATGTATTGAAATTTATCAGTTAATTAACTTAGGCAAGCAGGTAAGCAAGAAGGAGTAGTGCAAGGTTAAGTCAAAAAGGGTAAGGTATTACGTCATACACAGAGGGGGAGACTGATATTATACATAAGGGAATACCTCGCATTAACTCAGTCACAGACTAGTACAGAGAGAGAGAATACCTTCAAGTAATCCTAAGGCCTTGTCTAAGTCAGCCAGTCGTAAGATAATCCCCTAATCTAGTGCCAGTGTAAAGTCCTAAGCTAAGCCTATCCAATTGAAGTCGTAAGCCCAGCTAGTGTAATTCTAGTGGTAAGCAAGCCCAGGAAGGGAGATTAAGGGTACCGGCTTAAAAGCCAGTAGCTATCCAGTCGAATGCGAGCCAAACTAGGGCACAAAAGCAAGACTAGTCCTCATGATGAAAGGCCAGATGGGTGCCTTCACCTCTGTAAGAACCTTTATCTCGAAAGAGATTAGTAAGGCTAAAGTTATTGTTCTTTATCGTTTACGATTCATTCTGTAAAAAAGGAGCGTAGCGGCAGGCTCGCAGAGCTAAGCCTTCAAGTCCTATTGTCGGAGAGGTGGGACTTTGTACTCCTATTCCATTATTTATCCTATTCCCGATCGGATTGAATAAGCTACTAATGTTTTAATCTCTCTCTTTGCTCTTAGTAATTTAATGCTAATGAAATCAATTCCATAGCCTGAACTTTTTAAGTCTGATCCTCTGGAATACACTCCATCGCCCCGGAATAAGCACTTTCGGAACGTAGAAAAAAGCATCCTATTTTGGCTTCTTTCAGTCCTAAAGTCAATCAAGAGGGTAAACTCGATCTATCTTTCCGGCTTAGCCGAACTTCTCACCTGGAGTGACTGAAGGATATTATGATTCAAGCTCTGAACCAAAGCTAATTATTTTATCTATTGTACCCTCATCGGCATCTCCTTACGCTGATTCAATAGCGGCTGGATAGCAAACCAGGGCAAGAAATCAATCCATTATCTTATCCCCCTAGAAAAGCCCAACCTGTGGAACCTCTTTTTGACCTAGAACCCTCTTTCTTTGGCTTATGAGATACTCCTAGAGCTCTCCTGCAATAGAATAAAGAGAACCAGCTTGCCACAAATCACTTGCTGGAAATTGAGGGGCTTTTACACTCCAAAAACTTATCGGAATTTGTTAACTCAGCTAAACCGCTTGCATCTTGTCTCATATTCCTAACTTTATTTACTTTATTAGATTAGATCTGTAACAGGCGCTCATCTTTCACACTTTCTGATCTAACTTGCTACAGAAACTTTAAAAAGAAGCGCTTTATCATACTCGATGTAAGTAGGACGAGCCTTAGACTGACCTGGCTCTGGCTTAGAAGAAGGAATTTCATGAGATGTAACAGAAGTCGTAGAGATCAAAGTAGGACTGACACTAGATGACTCAAAACTAGCATTGAAAGTAGATCCCTCTTCAGCAGTGCTTTCTTTCACAGAAAAAAGGATTGCATTTGCCTTTCTTTAAAAAAGAACTCAAAGGGATCGCTGGAAAGGGCTTAGGATAGGAAGCCAGAAGGAATCCAACCCTAGGAGCTTAGCTTATGACTGCAATCCCAGGTAGTCTTGCTAGCCTTCCCGGAGAGCTCACTTACTTCAGCGGATATAGGATCACTTACATCTTTCCACTACCAATTCTGGATTCGGATTCCATTATAAGATTAGTAAGACAGCAAAGTAAGCCTCTATGAAACCGATAATCGCTTCTTCTGCTCATTCCTCGGTGGTTGTTAATTCAAGAAAAGACTTCTGGGCAGGGACTTTGAATACCACTAAAATAGTGGGAAGGGGCTCCCCCCTCGGGGAACTTCTCTCGCTTAAGAGTTGCATTCAAAGATTATGAAATTGGGAAAACTTACTTAATGTCCGAGGAAGTGAATGTGGCATTCCCGGTCCTAGCGAGATAACTTGGAGCACTGGTTGATCTCTACAAAACCTGTTTTTTTTAATGTTGGTAAAGCAAATCAAGTATATAAATAAAACAAAGGAATCTATAGAGAAGATCAGATGGATTGAGAGTTCCTTTGGTAGGTTTTAACAGACTTTTTATTGCTAGAAAAAGAGGAATTAAAGATGAATGAGGAAGATTTGGGAAAGAAATGGATTCACTTGGACTTAATTACTTGAATTCCTTTTTATATGAAATAATAATATACTAAAGAAGAGTATGAAGCTGCCTTAGAACCGGTATCGGCTTTCCAGATACTTCACATTGTAGCATATCCGCTGCTGTAACATAACTCAGGAATAGACATGAGTTAACAGAGACGGATTCGACCCTCTCCCGCACCTTCAACTCGAAGTCAAGCTATTCTCTTGCCCCTCTACTGCATTCCCGAAGTTCACAGTGCCACTCCTGTCTAAGAGCATCTTAGAACCTAAGCTTCTGAGCTTAGTCTCGCTTCCACTCCTCCCCTAACCTACTTCTTAGTTGAGCTTCGTTCTTCGCCCCTTGGAATTCCTACCCTAACTGCCGAGCTAAGTGTCGAACCTCTCCCTCAAGTAACTATCCTATTGCTAACCTCACTCAGCCTTCATAAAGGAACTAAACCTCGGCTTGCCGCTCAGTTGAAAGAGGAAGATACCATGAGACTTATCTGGCCCTAAGTACAAGGAAAGTCAGTCTCTCATCCAGTCCGGGATTAAAGCTTCGATTAAAGAACGGGGAACTCCCTCTCTCTTACGCCTCTCAGTCAAAAGAGTGCGGGTGGGAACCCCTCATTTCCTTCTTTTCTTAGTCGATCTGGTTGGTTTCCCTTCCATACTTCTTTCTTTGTCGATCAGTTCCTCCTGTACCTATTGGTACCGGCGGTTGTTTTCAATGAAGAAGCCTCGGAACGAATACCACCCCAACAGCCGGATAGGAACGAATCCGAGAACCCTCTTTCAGACTCTTCGAACCTCTCCTCAACGATATATTACTCAAATGGCAGAAATCTCCTTAGCTTAGTTGAAAGTTCCAAACCTCTATATATCGGTCTTGTACCTCGACTTATTAGCCGGACCGTTGGAAGCCTTACGAACTTCTTTCAGACTTAGCTGAAAGCTACTGCTTCAACTCCGTACTTCTGTCACTGGTTTTCTTGACCATATCCGGTGATGATAGAGATTTTCTTTCACTCAAAACCATCGACCCTGTCCTTTCTAATAGGAATGTTCCCCCCCCCTAGCCTGCAATTCAGAGATTGATTGGTTGAACCAGTAGTCTCGTCCCCTCTGCCTATTCTAAAGGGCGATTACCCGCTCTCCTGAGGAAATTAACGAAAGAACCTTACCTGCGCTTTGGTGCTTTGGGCTATGCCATGTATTCAAAACCTTAGCTACTTTACTCGAAGTCGAAAGAGAATCGCTACATTAACATCAGCCGCTGCCACTGGCACTTCTCTGATCGATCTGGTACACCCGCCCTACTTATTAGTAGAGCGGAGGAAAGAGGTTTGTTACACCTTTGCTTTATGCCCCGTGTTCCAACACTTATTCGTATCTAATAGCTGCCTTCGAGCCTTGCTTTTTCTAATGTTTGTTGGCCCGTAACAGCAGAGGAAGTTTGAACCTGGAAAGCCGGTATCCCGCGATGAGAGAAGGGGGGGACACCTCTTTCTCACTACCCTAGTGGATCAGTCCGTCCCGTTTCTTTCCTAGATATGTTGGGACTTTCCATTTTTTCGCCCATTTACGGCCACCTAGTCCTTTTCCATCCACTAGTCATTGCACGGTGGTTTTCTATTCTCGTTCCTTTGGCTGATGCAATGAACCTAGATCTGGGGCTCTGGCTCTTTTCTATTGGAACAGCCCCAGTGGATTGCTTACCGGATCAATCAGTGCTAGCCTCTTTTTAAGTAAGCATCCACGTGCCACAAGGGTCGATGGTTTTGAGCTCCGTTAAGCCCCTCATTCCGTCCACACGAAACCGTTTAGCTGTCAGGTAAAAACCGAGATCTCTTTCCCCTTCATAACTCTGTTCCCAAGGGTGTAGATTGTCCGTTTCACTCTCCTAAAAAGGATCTCCAATCAGCTTGAAATAAAATCGAATGCTATTTTGCCGGGAGTTTGACTCCTTCCTAGTTCCCTCGGGAATCTTCTGAGCGAAATCATAGTTTCTGATCCAAGGTCATAAAAGAGATTCTGTAACTGTTAGAATGGCGGCAGGGTTTGAAAAGCTAAAACAGATTACATCACATGTGTTGTGAACCCAGATCATTCACTTGATGGTGAAATCGCATCAAATGCATTTCCTGAAAAAAGGATTGAGTAAGATTTAGAGAAATAAGAAGTTCCTCGGAGAAGGGAAGTACGAGACTTAAGAGAGAATAATCTTCATAAGTAAGGGAGGAAAGAGATGCTTGAAAAGGCTAATACCATTCCAATACCTAAAATAAAAATCCTGCTGAAGCAATTGTTGCAGAATAAGCTTCTCTTGATTTAGCACCTACAGGAATACTTACCGAAGCCACTATGCATGCAAGCGTTACCAGTTGCCCCTTACCTTCAGACAGAAGAAAGAAGACCTATTTCAAGAGAAAAAGAAGAGCAGGCAGTCAGAAATGGATAGGGACCTCCTAAGCAAAGCTTTACCTAGGAAACGGACCTTCTTATTAGAGAAAGGGGCAATGCGAGGATTTAGCCTCAGAGGTGACAGAAGATGAGATAACTCTTTTCTCTTAAAGATGGCAAGGCTACTGGCCCGGATAGATTGGACTACAGTCCAGACTGGATAGTCAACTCAGGGTGTTCAAAGTATATGACTGGAGATGAAAGAAAATTCCTCAGCAAGTCCGAATACCAAGAGAAAGATTCCAAACAAGTACAAAGAAGACAGCGAAAGAAGAAGTGGATTTCGAACCACAAAGCAAAGAGCGGAAAGGTGCTTTGTACCTAACTTCGCTAAGCAGCGATAATTGTACTTAAGCTCTCTTTCCAACGCCCGCCGATCGTACTACTTCATTCTTAGTGTGCTGACCAGATATCCCAATAATGAGCTACGAGCCATAGCAAGAGATATAGCGTTGGCTTCCGGCTTAGTGAGCTCATAAACAGGCGAATCAATTCATTTGAAAGAGAAAGTAGATTTTTCTTTCAAAAGCAAAGAATGACGTAGGTAGACTAGAAGGAAGACTTTCGGGCTTAATTAAGGCATAGTAGCTCTATTGCGGCTACCTTTGTTTGCGAGCTCAAAACCATCGCCGGACATTTCTCTTTCAAGGGGGATTCGACTTCCCCTGGGGGCGAAAGGAAGTGAATCATGGATTCTCAAGTTGTCTAAAAGTGATTCTTCCTGGGTCGATGCCCGAGCGGTCAATGGGGACGGACTGTAAATTCGTCGGCAATATGTCTACGCTGGTTCAAATCCAGCTCGGCCCAATAATTCGCCAATCTATCACGAGAGGACCCCCCCTATCTTTCATAAATACTCGATGCGGAGATAAAAAGAATAAAAATCTCTGCAAGATCCCTTATTTCGCTGGGATTGTAGTTCAACTGATGGATGAATTGAATCCGCATATTTATTTAGGCTAGCGCTTGCCGTTGCCATTGGTTTAGATCTGATTGTTGCACAGGCAAACCAACTTACTCAATTCACTCATCGAGGAGTGCCTCAGCCAGGAAAAGTCATTCTACAGCCCCCATCCTGTTTTCTAGCGCCATTGACAACATGACTTCGCTCTGCTCATCCTTATGAATTAAAAGGGGCGGATTTCACTTTAGTAGAGAGGTTTCTTTAATGGAAGTTAACTCGAAGGAGAGTTAGACTCCAAAAAAAAAGGGATTCTCACATAATGACGATCAAGTCTCAGTTGAGGAATATAGATAAGAATAAATCAGACCGGCTTGCAGACAATTACAATGACTTAGCATTTTTCAGACTATGCGAAGAATAAACTACCCTTTCAAGTGGCTCAAACCCTAGATAGATAGTCAAATTGATATGGTGACCACTTCCCAATGTCTTACACGACGCGGACTAAATTAATAAAGGCCCAGGGCAAGAGGAAACCCGTAATAGAAAAGCCCTTCTTCGCCTTTCTCCGTTGAAAGCTTTCTTCCAACGCTCCCTGAACATGTCTAGAACTTAAATCCGCATAGGAAATTAGGAAAAAAGCTAGCCTTAGCCCGAAAGCGCTACAAAGAAGATCGATGATGAACAGGCCTAGGAGTAGGAGAACAATCTCCTTTTACTCAATCCAAACCGGGACAAGCCAGTTAGCCGAAAGAAAGCAATCGCAATCATATCAACATATTAGGTCTTCCAGCGGAAACCATCACAAGTATAGGTTCTATCGAAGAGTCACACCTGAAGAAAAGCCAAGGCAAGTGCTAAGTTTCAGATCAGTGAAGAAAACGAAACCTGCGAGCTGACGATAGACCAAAAAACCTTCGTTCATCAACATCAACAGATTCAGAAATTTCATAAGGTGAAGGCTCTATACTATAAGAGAGACGGATTGAGAAAAGTTGAAATAGATCCGAACCTCTATTAGTAAGCTTAGCCGACCAAAGCTGAGGGGACCATGGACTTTTATACGAACTTTCTTTTTTAAAAAAGCGAAGAAAGAGAGAAAAGACCAAACCAGGAAAAAAGAGCGAACTCACTAAGCTAGTGCTGATGTCTCTCTTTCGGAGAGTATAACAAAAAAAGGAGAAAAGAACGACCGTAGTACACGACCGGAAGGGAGTAGAGTGAGTGAACGTTAGGTAAGGTGCACGAACGCTAGCTCTTCTATTTTGAAATAGGTTCTCCCATCTTCCTTCTTCTAGGAGAATGCTGCGAAAGGGGACGAAGCATGGCACGAGGATCTTAGCAATACCTGTTAGGAAAGTAATCTCTCATCAAAAGTCTTTTTTTATTATGGTACGTCTTTCGTCCCCTCCTCTCCCCTTGGTCGAGCCTCTTCAAACCTTTGCTCTCAAGCCTTGCTTTCAGGTGAAGTTTCAGTCTAGAGGCTAGGAGTGAGGCTCTTTCCCTACTAATATGCGGATTCTTCTTATGCTATTGCTATGGTGGTATACGCCATGGGCTGGGAAAGGTAAGGCCTTGTTGACTTTACGAAAGTAGGCTAGGCTTGCTGCGGAAGAGAAAGTGAAACTCACTACTCGACCAATATTAGAATCCGAGTTTGTTTACTCAACCGACTAAGCGGACTAGGAAGGGGTGCTCTTGGTTGGACTGATAGCAAGGGAACAGCTTTAGACCATCCTCCGATGTAAGCTAATCAAATCACTCGATTTTGAAAGCTATTGAGATAGAAGCAGATGCATTTCAACCAGTGGTGGAAGCAGAAATCCCTTTACTACTGGTCTTTCCCTTGCTTTCGTTTTGCGCTAGCCGCTTTCCCTTATGTTACGCTAATTGTTGCTTTGTTACATCTTTTTTCTTTTTGTAGTAGTAGTAGCGCACGTGCTCGCACTTAGAGCAATTACGCCCTTCTCTCCTTATCTTATGCAAGCCAGCTTTCTCAAGAAGGAGACATACGAAAGGCGGCCAAAGATTCAGACTACGGTCGAAGTACAAGGGTTTGGGGGAGGCTGGATGGCTTTGGGGTCTTGTAAAAGTTTTAATTCAATTATTTACCGCAACGAATTTTTGATAAATCATCCGTTGGACTTAGGCAAGCAGTTGCCCGATCAGGATGATGGAGAGGTTATGCGTCTGACCATGGAAAATGTATTTCGATGGCTCCAGTACGCAAGGTGGCGCGGGAGCAGGCCTTGTTTTTTTCTCTCCTAATGGTCTACTTTCTCACCATTCATACCAGCAACATTTCCCATGCACGAACAACGTAGCTGAGTATGAAGCCTTGCTTATCGGATTAGAACTAGCTGCGGCAATGGGCATGCGATCCATCCACGTTAAGAAGAGGATGATTATCAGCTAGTAGTGAGACAAGTCATCGCTGAGTATGAGGTAATAGATGCAAAGCAGCAGCCATACACAAAAAGAGCCCTAGACTCGATTCGTCGAGTTTGATGAAATTAAGATTGACCATGTACCTAGAAGGGCCAATGTTGAGGCTAACACAATGGCCCAGCCGGTTTCGACGTTTGAGAATTGAATTTCCTAATCGGACAACTGAACAAACGAAAAAAGGACGATTCCACCAGAAAACTTTTGACTGTTACATAATGGAGCTAGATCAGATCGGTAACGAAAAGATGTTCGAGATACGTTTTCATAGCTATCTTTCGTAGCGGATGAGTGACGGTTTAACTTATTTGGGAGTGCAAAAGGGGGCGTAGCGAAGGTTGAGACCGCGCAGGGATCAAGAATGTATCTATTGGTTAGGCCGTGATAGCCTCTCTTTCCCATATAGTTTAGGCTGCCCTGACCTCCGGAAATAGGCCAATAAGATAAAGGCTAGGGGAATTAGTCAAACAAATATTAGGGAATGTGTCAAAGGCTAGACCCTACCTCTCTGCCGCCTACAATTCCACTTAGCAAAAAGACGAGGGTATTCATGAGGATCATTGGGCGATATGCTTACAAGATAAAGATAAAGACTCACGTACAGAACTAATTCCTTGGTTAGGGAAAGCAGTTTTTTCAACTAAAACAAAAGGCATTGCCGCTTATACCACAATACCAATAACAGGATAGGGAAATGGTGCCCCAAACCTTACCCTGGCTTTCGAAGGTTCCGTCCATTAGTTCGATGATTCTTCTTCGCCTTAAATTAAAGGCTTGTTCAATCAATCTCATAGATTCTTATGGCTCGTCCTATAGGAAAGGGGATATAGCATAACCATAGAGAAGTAAAGGTGCGATAAATAAGCTTTTTCTGAGCGTATAGTCCTTAATGCGCAACAAGGGAGCAAGAAAACAGATGCGCCTTACTAAGCCAGAAAGGGGCTGCGCTTCTTTGTTCGCTAGGCTTTCGTGCTAGTAGCTTATGAGTCAGATGCCTCTTCTATTCTTTTCCCTGGCGCAGCTGGGCCAGCCATTAGTTCTACTGCTTTCCCAAGAAGGATGGGAGATGGATCAGACTCTTCAGCGGCAAAGAACGCGATCAAAGGACCCTATGAATACTACTAGCCGTAGCTGTTGGTTGTGGCCAAGAAGCAGGCAGAGAAAGAGCTGTCCTTCTTTAAAGGAATTTAGTCAGGGAGATAACCTCTCTCTATTCCATGAATCAATAAAGCAAACTAAAAGTCTGGCTGTGCGAGAGGCCAAGATGACTATCTATATCAGTTCTTCGCCTTGGAACATCACTTTGATATAAAAGATTTGACCATCTCTCTCTTTTGAACAACTGCTCAGGCAAGAACAAAAAACCCAGCAGTTGAGTACCGAGAAGAGGCTATCCGGGCGAAGGTCTTCTTTCGACGCATTCTGAGCCTGAAGACTGAATGCCCGGTATGACATCCAGTAGAAGCTCAGGGACGGATTGAACAGCAGCTGCTAGGGAAGCTGCTAAGGATCTCTATCATTGGTTCATCAGAAGCCATCAAGCACGAAAGCAGCAAGGAGTGTGCTAGTGAGTCCCACGTGCTGTGCTCTTTGATCCGAAAAGAAAGACAGAAGTCCCACATCGGATTCATTTGTGCCATCCCCGCTTCTTCCTTGTCGGCCTTTGGAAATAAAAGAGTAGTATGCTTTAGAGTCGGAAAGAAGTTCGGACATAAGACTCTTCTCTATAGGAACCTTCCCAGCTTGAAGAGGCACTATTGGCTTTCATTTCAGTAAAGAAGAAGTTTCCCTTTTCGAGGGCTCTCGTATAATAAGCCCAGAGTAGGCTGCTATTGAATCCAAAGCAAAGCTATTGCTCCGGGGTTGAAGGACAAAGCGCATTTCGTCCGCTGCTCTTTGAGACAGATCTTATCTTCTGTTCTTTCATCAGTTTACTTTGTTTGGGAAGGTGCTGTCGTATAAAGAGGAGAAAGGCAGCTTTTAGCTTTTCAGCCTATGGGAAAGATCCCTGTATCATGAGTCTTCCTACAGCTCTTTCCGATCTCTTTGATAAGAAGTTCCATCCCGGTGCCGCGGACAGGTCAGCCCCTTCTCTTACTCAAATATATAAACAGTCTATGCCTCTGGGCTTTGATGGCCGAGGTGTATCAAAAACTCTTTTCTTTTGCTCCAGTGCTATCAGATTTCCTTCTTATTCTTAGAGCCTGGTTCGTACCATGCCTGTTGAAAGTTCCTTGCCTGTAAACAGAATACTAGCAGACATGATTTAATAGCTCTTACAGAAGGGAATGTAATTGATCAAATGGGGGAGCCAACCGCTTCGACGTCTTCAGAGTCAGAGAAGTGGACAAATGCTGCTAGTCTTTTCGACGAATCAGCTGTGGCACTTTCATTAGCATTACCTTGTGTAAAAAACAGGACTTCTTTTTTCTCTCTAGCTCTCGACTTAACTAGAACATTTCTTTAGCTCTTTCGCCTAGTTGGGGCATCAAGAACCGGAATTGATATCACATATGCTGGTCCATAGCTAGCAACTCACCGTACCAAGCCCGGCAGCCTCACCCCCTCGGGAACTGAATCCTACCCTTTTGATATGTCAGCCAAAGAGCCCAGATGGGAGGAGACTAGTCCGGTCAACAGATACGATATGATACCTCCTCTTCAGTATTCTCAGTACTCCCAGACCAGGGCTAGTCACTTTTGATCCCCATAAGTACGACAATCTCTCCTCCTTCACTCGGCAGGGCACGGGCATCAGTCTTAATAAAATAAAGTACGTTTCCATTTTCACAAACAGAAAGACGATTGATTGAAGCAGGCAACGAAGGGGACTGAGAGTGCACTTTGCGAAGCTTCTTTTCTTTTAGATAAGAAGCGGGATTGTGGAGCTGTGAAGCGGCAAAGCCGACTATAGATACACCCGCTTTTAGCTTAGGTTTCTTAGTTAGGAATGACCACGGAATTTAGTTAGGACTTATCCTGGTAAAGGAGTCAACCTTAGCAGCAGCAGACAAAGAGAGTGTGACCTGAGCGTACCAAGAAAATGAGGCTGGACCAAGCCCTACCGAATGCTCTCTTTCTATCTATGCCACATCTCCCATGAACGAAACCAAGAGGGAAAGACTTCCACGTACTAAATAGTTGTTTACCAGGTACCGGGATGGATGAGAACTGGAATGAGCTCCATGGGGAGCTACACCTGCGCTTAGGAGCAGAATCCTGTCTGACTGACCCTACCATGATTGAATAACTGAGCTATGCCATGGAGGAAGTCTTTCTTTGAATTGCTTGATGAGCTCGATTGACATTTCTTTATCGCTAAAGCCCTTACGTGGGTCCTTAGTCTTTCATTCACCCATAACTTGGCTGGTCACCAGCTTTGAATCTGCTATGACCTTCACGGACATCGAGGCAGAGTGCTGCTCGAAGCGCTTAGGCTCTTTGCAAGAGTAGGCTGCTTATGTCATTCTCTTTTTCCTCTTCTGCCTTTTATTTTAATAGGGTGTGCACGTGAAATGAAAAGGAATATTCAAGAAGAAGGCTGATTAAGAAATTCCTTGTGTACGAACTAGGGCTATGACTATGATGAGCATCTACTAGACAGAATCCGAAGCATCTAGAGCAGGACCTATTCTTTCAGGGACAAGAGGGGATTCGAGTTCGAGAGCAGTTCCTTCTATGCCTAGTGGCTTTGTGGAAAGGCATACCTTTCCTTTTCGAAGACAATGGATTGGTTATCTTACAGTTCGGTAAAAAAGAAAAAAAAGAACTCCTTTTTTCCTCTAGTTCCGACTTAAGAGTTAGACTAGGCGATCTCTTCTTTCTTGCGCAAAGCCTCTCTCCTGATCTTGATAGCACGGGAAAGAAACTTTTTGCGATGAGGCCATGCAAGGAAGGCTCTTGAATTAGCATTACGGCCTCTTTCCTTTGCACTCGCTACCTTGTGGCCATACCCAGAAAAAGGCCTTTGCCCAGTTCTTTCTTCTTCTTCCATTAAAAAGAGAAAAATGAAATCACTTTAACAAAGCGAAGGGACATTGCTTACAACTCAAAAGGACGGGATTGAGGCTAAGGTTTGAAGAGGCTCGACCAAGGGGAGAGGAAGGGATCATCACAACACGTCGAAAGCATGCCATCAAATTCATTATTGAAAGCCTTAGAGCAGTAGCACGCACAGGGAGAGTCTTCCTTCTGATCCTAGAAAACGTGAAAATGACATGGCTACAAAAGCACCGAGAGCACTACCGAGGAGTTTTGAAAAACCCATCTTTCTTCGTTCTTTCTAATGTGCGTTTTTTTCGCCTGCCTTCATAGCCTGCAGGGCTGTGCACTTCAGCCCATCACATCAAGGTGACAGGATTCGAACCTATGGCCCTCTGTACCCAAAACAGATGCGCTGACCAGACTGCGCTACACCTCGTCTCACCACCCCGGAGCATATAGATCCACCCGATCGATGAACACTCAAACCGAACTCGCCCATCCTTTTGGGCACAGGGATGCGAGAACCAATCCACCGCTTTTTTAGAAAATCTGCCTCCAGCAAGATAGGGCGACGCCAAAAAGCCGTATAGTGCAGGAGCGAAGCAGCTCGACTGAAAGGAGAGGGAACAACCCCATTTTGGCTTACTCTTTCACTTGAATTTCCAAATCCGGCTCGCTCCCCGCTACGTGTCCTTTGGACCCTTCGCCCGCTTAGAAGTGGATTCGAACCACTGACACAAGGATTTTCAGTCCTTTGCTCTAACCAGCTGAGCTACCTGAACCACTTTCCTAAAGTCTGTTTTCTTCATCGAATAGCGCCCTACCTTACCACTTGACTAGTAATCTAAAAAATAGAAAATAGAATATATAGGCTTTTTTCGCTTGTTCGTCAAGCTTTCGAGCAGCTCTTTCAACTGCCGCCTAATCCCCCAACATGCTCAAGAACCGATAACCGTCCAGTCCCTGGACTCCACCAAGAGGTTCCTTCTCTCACGTAATTTCGCCCGCCCATTTCATTTCCGTGCCGGAGGAAATGGGATTCGAACCCATGATACAATTTTCTTGTATGTCGATTTAGCAAACCAATGCCTTAAGCCACTCAGCCATACCTCCAAGTTGTTGATCGGAATGGAATTGGATGTGCCGGGTTTGGTTGGTTGCCTGAAAGGCTATCTGATCCGATCAACTGCGTAAGCCGTAGCGCGCTAGCGCGCGTACTCTTCCTCTATGAGCGAGACTCTATCCAGATTTGCCACTCCTTGGGCGACGCCTTCTTTTCTATGAACACCCCACCACTGAATGATGAACTTGAAAGTTTTCGCCCCCGACCGAACCAGGAGAGAACACACGGTCAAGCCAAGCCCTTACCCGCCTGAATGGAATTCATATCTCCTTCGTCTGGTCGAGAAGGGAGAAAGCCCGGGGAACTGGACTGTGCCTCTTCTATTACATTAGATTACGGAGAAGTCCATTCTCGTCATGATCGATCCACGTCCTACCGTAGTGCCCGGAGAACCAGGCTTGCTTAGCTTACAAAGCTAGCTTACTAAGGCGAAGGAATTATTCGTTGATTGCACGAGCAAGCCAGCAAAACCACCCTACTCACCTCTTAATCTAAAAAAAAGCCCTTTCTCCTTTTCATAATAATAAGGTAAGCATCCCGCTCTCGATCCAGAGCTACTGCTTCAACAATCAACTGAGCTCATCAGGTTAAGACGTCGACTTATACAGGGGAGATGAAAACAAAAGAATTCCTTTCTTTCTACTAGTTCTTACATAAGCAATTTGCAGGAAGTAAACGAAGTCTTTCCTTCCCAGTTGGTTGTGGGATAAGTTGAATCAGTTTATTACTTCTATTTTCACTACTCCGAAGTTATTGTACTTACAGAAGACCAATTCAACAAGTGCTAATGCAGCCGGTCACATCTTCTCTGTCAGATACAGCAGCGGATAAAAGAGCAGCTAGCCCCGGTCGGTTCTTTCCCTCAAAAAGAATGGAAGTCGGATTCGCTAGCCTTTGGGCTTAAAGAATCGCTCTTTGCTAATAGACTGGACTGGCTTAGAATCAATGCTTTGACCGCTAATCCAAGACCTCTTGCCGATTCCCAGACCTGGTTCACGCTTGAAAGCCAGAGCTAGTCTTCTTCCCACTGACCGCTACTAATAAGATAAGACGAAGCACTACCTGTAGTCCTTCCTCCAACAGATGGGGGTTCAATAGCTGCTGATTCTTTAACAGCTTCTTCTTATCAACCTCTCCCAGGGAAGTAAGTAAAGTAGCAGGAATAGATCTACTAGGCCTTTTTTCGTCAAAACCATCGACCCTTTCATTCCATTATGAACTCAAAAGTGTAAGGCTGATTAGTGAGGTCTTAAAAACGTCATACAATGAATGATCGGGCGTTCCATTTTTGCTTTCAGCAAGTAGGCGACGCGAATCTATGCTTTCTATGTCTATGTTTCAATCGAATACCAATTGCTTGGATGCGTTTGAAAGCCTCGAGATTACTTGAAAAAAAATGATTTTTAGGTTTGTCTTGTGTCTCCGAAACAAACGGTCCATTTGTTGATGGGCGAACGACGGGGATTGAACCCGCGCGTGGTGGATTCACAATCCACTGCCTTGATCCACTTGGCTACATCCGCCCCTACCCCCGCACAGGTTTAAGTCTCTATCTACGATCAGATCTTTCTGAACTCCCCTATGACCGCTATCAAAGAGAAGCTTTTTCCTATACTATATAAATAAGTCTATTGATTGTTGTGTTTCGGAATTAGGGGAAACAAAGCTTCAACATATGAATATGCCTGGCAAAGCTTCAAACAAAGAGGTTGGGCTGTTCACTTCATTGATTTGACTTCACTTTACTTAAGATTAAAGATAGGGGCCGGGCGGGCAGTGAAGGCTCATTTAGTAGACAGCGAGCGAGCAGCAAGCACCTACTCCTATCAAAATGAAAAGCAGCAAACGGAACTTGAAGAAGCGAGCCTCTATCAGAGAAAGCCATTGCGCGCTAGCCCCTTGTATAGGGCGTTAAGCACCCGCGCACCCCTAAACTACAAGCTTTCTTCGCATGCTTGAGCGCATCCCCTTTCTATTAGTAAGGTTGTCAAAAGGCTTTCCAGCGCCAGTCCCTTCCTCTCCCCTTGGTCGAGCTCAAAACCATCGTCAAAACCATTGACCTTTTACTAAGATTAGAATCTAAATAGTTGGCCCTTCTTTCTCAAAGTAAACTTTCTCCCTTCTTGCTTTAGTTTTCAATAAGGGGCCGCCTTCCTTCAGTTGGCTTCGCCCTATCTATTCATCTCTTTTTTCAAATGGATATTTAGGGATCTCTCTTGTTCATAGATCTTGAAACCAGATCAATATCCATTTCTCAATAGATCTATCTATCGATAGAAAGATATAGATCTCTATATGGCCATATCTAACTAAATATGGAAGACCCAACACTTAAAGGGCGTAACCAACGGAAGGTTCTCACCCTGTCCCCGACATTGTTCTCCGACGATGTCCCCTGGGCGAAAGGAGCCACCATTCTCTTTCTTTCTTCAATCGTTCTGATCAGGACAAGTGGGTTGGTTCGTTTCGTCGTCCTATCTACGCAATTCTCTGTCTTCGTTCGTCATCATGTTGGGCGAAAGGTAGTTGTAGAGGAGCGGCTGTGAAAGGGCGATTCCCCCCTTTCCATTGAAGTAGGGAGGGCCTACTTCCCCACCATTCCGGCCTATTATTGATAGGGATTTGACCGATGCTGAAGGTAGCCAAGCCACCCACTTGAGAAGCTAGTCGCCAGAAAGAAGCGACGAGGAAGCGAAGCTGTCTACGAAGCTTTGCTTCTCCTCCTGTAGTCGTAATACTTGGCTCGTCGCTACTTTGATTCAAAAGGTAACCGACGGTTCCCGACTTTCTCCGCTTTCTGCAACCGTAACCATTTGTCATTCCGATTACTTCATCCATAAACCCTTTTTTATTTTATTATTTCAAAAATAGCGATAGGCTTTAAAAAAAAGTAAAGGATAAGCTTCCATTCTAGAAGCGGTAGCTTCCCGCCTCCTTTGGTGAGAAGTTCCCTTCCCTTTTCTAAAATGCCTGATTGGTCTGCTCAGCAAACGTACAAAGTGGACCGCGGTTTTCTGACCCTCTTCTTCCCATTCGGGTTGGGTTGACCCAGAAGTACAGTAAGAAAAAATGGAACCACTGGAGAGTCGTCTGCAGTTCACACTTGGGCAAAGACGACTTACTTTGGAAGCGGAACACGAGCCGATTTCTGCTATTCCGAGTTCTTATTGAGCGTAGCGAAATCAAGGTTTATGAGAAAGTCAGCGAAGTTTCTATGGTGTTCTACCTTTACGTAGTCTATATCCACAGTTGACGCAACTCCGTACCGACCCTCACTACTACTTAATTAATTAACGGCTAAGCGATTTCATAACCCCTTAACCAGTTGACTTTACTTCGTAACCTCAACGTACTTTTTACTGTAGCATAGGCCTTCGCCACTTCAAACGGGCGCTTCGCCCCTTTTTTTAATTATAGAAAGAGCGGGGTCTTACTTATTCAGGGGGGATGAAAGATAAATAAAGGGATCAGAGGGCTTTATGATCGGAGAAAGAGAAGGGGCGTGGTTGGTGTGTCACTGGGTCGGTGAGGGAACCCGTAGGAAGGGGGGGGGGGACGCCCCGCCGAATTCACATCAAAAATCGCCAACATGAACACAAACGAAATCTTTAATTACGTATAGAAACAAAACGAACCACTTCTATTCTCGGAGCTGAGGTATATGAAGAATGGCTTTTTGGTCCCTTTCGTCCAGTGGTTAGGACATCGTCTTTTCATGTCGAAGACACGGGTTCGATTCCCGTAAGGGATAGGTACTCATTCCCGGCCGCTTTCAGTTAGTGTTCATTGCTGAGTGATCGCTCGCTATCTGGCCGGAAAAGGTGGTCCGGAAGCTTCCTCTCTCCCAGCAAGCAAGACGAGATCACCACTTCTCTCAGTAATGGACTTCCTTTACTTCGTAACCTTAGCCTTAGATGTCCTTTCATAGATTCTCGAACCTCCGACTCAAAACCATCGAGCCTTTCCCCTTGGTCGAGCGTCTTCAAACCTTTTGACTCAAGAAGGTTTCGTAGGGACATCAAAAAAAGTACACGCCCGCTTGGTAAGGTACAGAGTGAGTTTCGTATTTATGACCCACCTATTCCCAGCCTAGTTGAGAAAAGTGGAATCCATCTTTAGCCTGCCCGACCGCAGGTTTTCAGCAGCCATTAGGCGTGCAACATGGTAACCAGATCGCACAGAATACACTCCGTTGCGCGTATGATGCCAAATTGGTTTATCCGCTTGCAATGCTGTGCTCAAGGGAATACTTAAAATAGCAGCGTATTGCATATCATAAGTTGGGGGGTTCCGTCTCTTCTCGAACTGCTCCACCCTTCTGTCCCTATCCCTTCGGTCGAGCTTCCTTTGGTCGCCTCCCTATCCCCTTTCTTACTAAAGTCATTTTTAGAGGGATGAGACGGAAGAATCATTTGGATTGGGGTAGATCGCCTATGCCTCTGATATCCCATCTCGTCCGATAGTTATAGCTCCCTTTGACTCCACTCGTGTGAATTATTTCACATCCATGTCTTTTCCTCTGTCTCGCCCTCCTCTGGAGTTCTAAGGTAGCGACCTTACTTTGAACACGGGATAGATAGAAAGCATGAAAGACCTCGAACTCGCTCAATCGATAGTTCATGGTTCTACCTAATTAGTAGGATCGATTTACTACTTCTAATCTAAGGGAGTTGGAGTTCTGAACTCAAGAGTTCCGGTACGAGTACAGTGAGTAAGAAATGGGTAGCTTTGACTTATGTCAATGAGTAAGAACAGTAGTAGTACATTAAGTTAAAGAGTTTTATCTTATCCTAAAAAGAGATATAGGGTTAGGAAGGGTCCTTGGACACTCTCCTTAATTTAATAATAAAAAGAATTCGGTCCACCAATTTCTATAAAATCTGTCTCCCGACCCCAGCCGAGTCGGCTGTCACTTCGAGTTAGCAAGCTAGATCTTTTCGCTTTCTTTTTCCGTTCACCGGGGGATCTTTTTCGCACAAAGCACCGCATATCAGCTTACGAAGGTCACCGGTTCAAGAACTGGATTGATAAAGATATTATTTAGGTAGACAGACATGGCTACTTTCTGTCCTGGCAATGCAAGAATTACATATAAGACAGAATGAGGTTCCGCTGGAAATACGACTTAAGGGAGCTGGTAAGGTAAGGGTCGATGGTTTTGAGTCGACACAAGCACCGAATTATGAGCAAGGTAGGTCTTTCGATATCATGTAAAATAATATGGCAAGGCTTTCCACCTGCCCACTTAGTATGTCTGTCTTTTGTCCTTCGCTTCTAAGCGCTATTGGATAGAGAGACTATTTAGGTGCGATCAAGGGTCGATGGTTTTGAGCTCGACCAAGGGGAGAGATGCTTCTTTACGTAAAAAAAGTACGATCACAGGTTTGAAGACGCTCGACCAAGGTACGAGGAAGGAGCCCACTCACCAGATCCGAGGCTGGATCATGAGAAGATCACTCAGTTTGTAGCTGAAAACTTTGAATACTTTGAGGCCTTTGTAAGGCATATAAAGGGGAAGCAGAAGATGGAGGTTCTTCCGATCCCCCTCAAGAGGAAAATTGTTGAAGAAGTTCCAGATTCCTCCGAAGATGACAGTTATCCTAAGAGGAGGAAATCCAAAGAAGCCTTTTCCCGAGCTGGACGACCAGCTCCGAGTTCGTCTTATCACAACTCACAAGCTCGGCAAAAAATCAGCCAGCATGTGAGAGATGAGATGGATCGGATATTAGCCGATGAGGATGACGGGGATATCTATGGAGCTTCCCCCTTCACACCCGAAATAGAGGATTACCCTCTCCCTCCTCGTTTCAAGCTGCCAACTATTGATTCCTATGATGCTACCGTAGATCCCCAGGATCACCTTTTTACCTTCTTAGTCTCCATGAGATTGCAAAATGCCCCTGACCCTATCAAATACCGAACTTTCCCCATGTTCCTAAAGGGGAATGCCCCTCGTCGTTGGACAATTCCCATCTACTTTGCAGTAGTAAAAGCTCCTTCAGCCTACAACTTGATCCTGGGAAGGCCGACTCTGAATGTTCTCCGAGCTGCCACTTCCACGTATCATCTGAGCATGAAATTTCCCACCCCTGATGGAGTAGATGAGGTGTGGGGGGATGTAGAAGCTGCTCGAGAATGCTACTTAATAACCTTGAAGGGAAAGTCAAAAATGGTAGCCCAAATATCTGCTGTTGATTCTATGGAACCTAAAGAATACGGGGTTCCTAAAAGATTGGGCACTACTGATGAGATTGAGGAATTTCCTTTGAGCGAAGACGACCCGGACCGAAAGGTCAAGATAGGGTCCCAGCTCCCTGAAGAAGAAAAAAAGGGTTTGAAAGCTTTGCTGAGTGAGTACAGAGACATCTTCTCCTGGTCGGCCGATGAGATGCCGGGATCCCCCCCTCCGAGCTTATTACTCATAAGCTAAACGTGGATCCTCGGATGAAACCGATCAAACAGAAGAAGAGAACATTTGCCCCTGAACGGAACGAAGTGATCAATCAAGAAGTTGATAACCTTCTGAAGGCCCGAATAATCCGAGAAGTATACTACCCGGGTGATTAGAGGGAAAGTAGTCATGATGATGACTTTCACATTGACCCTGGATGGCAGTAGGTGATCTAGAGTTGGATAGTTTGGGTGAACTTCCCCTTTTTTTCTTAGATGAAGGCGGGACACCTAGAGATTCTTATGACCATGTTCTTGAGTCGGAGCAGTCTGAAACTTAGAGAGGTGACCCCGAGGTTGTTGAGCCACGGCCTTCGGGTTTTGATGGTGGTGACATTCTACCCGATGGTCTTGGACGGGCTAGGAAATTTATTTAATTGAATTGGTCTTTCCGATCCGGTCTGAAACAAAGCGCCGGAGGATCAAGGTTTGAAGACGCTCGACCAAGGGGAGAGGGTCAATGGTTTTTCGCTCCTCTCCTTTCAGTCGAGCTGCTTCGCTCCTTTGTTTTGGGTACAAAATTTCACGGGTTCCAATCCTGTCATCCCTACCTATTCTTCTTGGACAGACATATTTTCATTTTATGATACTATATACATGCAAGATGTATTAGGGGTACAAAAAGAATCCCTTTCTTTATAGTAGTATCTACTGTGATAAGAAAGCGCTCTTAGTTCAGTTCGGTAGAACGTGGGTCTCCAAAACCCGATGTCGTAGGTTCAAATCCTACAGAGCGTGATTCCGGATCAACTAGGAGCACTTTTTACGAATGCGCACAAAGGGTCCAGATTGATAGAGTTTCATGGGTTAACTAGGATAAGAAGTGAGTGGAAGTTTCCCAAGTAGCTATGGTTAAAGGTATAATAAGAGTGTAGCTAGATACGTACATACAAGTTCAGCTAGCTTTTCAGCCTATGGGAAAGATCCCTGTACCATGAGTCTTCCTACAGCTCTTTCCGATCTCTTTGATAAGAAGTTCCATCCCGGTGCCGCGGACAGGTCAGCCCCTTCTCTTACTCAAATATATAAACAGTCTATGCCTCTGGGCTTTGATGGCCGAGGTGCTTATGAGTGAGTAAGCCGCTGCTTCAACGAAGGATCTACTGAGATTGAGATAACTATTAAATCAACAGGATCCATCGTCTCCCGGCATGCTTCCCCCGCCGCGGGAAAGGAAGTCGAGGTAGGGATAGCAAATAAAGTAGACCCCGCTAAGGATAAGGAAGGTAGTCAAGTTACCACCAGGCGGATAAGCAAGAGTCTTAATGCAGCCGGCGTATTAACTCATAGGAGTTTTCTATATTAGTCCGTAGAAAACAAAAAAGACTCTCCATAGGGTGCGACTCCCGCCGAGGTACCGACCCTCAAAATCGAAAGCTCCCTTCCTTTTCGGAATCCATAACCACCAGTTGTAGCGGAGGAAGAGATCGAATAGCTAGTTCAGTCTATGATGTTTGGGATCATATGACAAGCCTTCCCTCGTAAGTTGTTGATTCCTTTGACAAAGAAAGGGGCGGAGTACATTTTTTCGGACCGGACAGTGCGACATCGTGGCGTGCCCTCTTACACCGAACCGAGTATTTGATCAAGCGAAAGCCCTTGAATCAATCAATGCAAAATGTCTGGCATTTCAATCACGAAAGATTCAATCCAGCCAAGGAGAAAGGAAGGTATCTTCGACCAGCTCGACTTTATCGACATCAAGGCCCCTCATGTGGGAGGGGTCGAGGCATGGTAATAGTTTGGCCAGCCTAGAGATAGAGACTTGGTGACAACCTTCTAGGAGAGAAGGAGATTCTGAAGTTCCCATCACTTTATCGCTCATAGTCAAAGTGACTCCTTAAAGGAAGATTGATTCTCATGGAAGATAAGATTTAGAGCGCTTTCCCACTTATGAAATTTCCACTTCAAGAAGATTCTAAACTAAATCACCAGGTATCCGCGCTCTTTGGTTTCACCGGTCTCTACTTCCTTCTTTCCAAAAGGGGAAAAACTCCCTCTTCGCTTTACTGTTATAGTTATAGGGCGATCTAAAGTTAAAGTAGCCGAACCTCCTACACTGTTCTAGCGACCAAAACGGCATCTCTCGCTAAGCCAAAAGGACAGACATGGTATGAGAGGATAGGGGGAATTTCTATCAAAGCCAGCCCTATCCCTTTTAGAAGAAGAGTAGCAATCTGTTTACTCCCTGTTAGAATACCAGCTTTGGTAATTATATCTTGCACCGGAACAATCGAATCAAAAAGTGTCAAATTCGAAATTACCATCAAAGTGCTTATTAAAGCAAAGAGAGTAAGAAAGGTTATGAATTGTAAAAAAGTCTTCTTAGTTTGAGTTTGCATTCTTACTTAGTTAGTCTAATTAGTAACGCAGCTTATTTCTTCTTCTTCCTTTAGGCAACAGAACAGGGATAGACAGTTTATAGCCACGCTTCTGTACTTTGGAACCATGTGTCTCGAACGGGGGGCGAACCACGGACGATATATATTGCACAGGGTGGCATCGGGGACATGTCCTATCGGAGCTCTATCCGTTTCCCGGGATACCACCTTGTCGTTCTCTCCCTTTTACAAGAAAAAGTCTTTTGTTTTGGTTCGACCAGTAATCTTATATGAAATAGCGGACGGTATAAATTTAGAAGTGGGTAACTTGGAGTAGTTAAGGAATCGTGCTGTAATAACATAGAAATGAATAAGTCATGGAGGGTTGTCCGGAACCAGACAAGTAAGCACAGTCAGGTAGTTCTGTTCTCCTATCCAGAAAGAGACCTAAAACCACAAAGCCTCCAGCTGGCTAGAGTAGGGTTATCATACGCGGATAACAGGGTTCAACTAATTAGGAAACTTCCCATTGGTCTTAATTTAATTAGGGTCCCTAAGGAAAGTTTGAGAGTGTAAAAGCTTGAGTCCCTGATGTGTATAGGAAACAGAGATTCATAAGCAGACCTAGATGGATCAAAAGAAAGTGGGAATATTTTTTTTATAGTCCCAACAATCGAATACGTAGAGGTGAAGGCGCGGAACAGAAGGAATGGGGCAAAAGCGGTCCGTAGGCCAGGGTTGAGGTAATCGTACTAAGATCTTAGGAAAGAAAAGCGATATACAAACCCTTCGTCTAACTCCCACTCCCCACTAGTTTAGATGGCGAATAAGTAGACTCAGTGGCCCTCCTTTCCTTATCGCTTCAATCGGATGCCTCCCCGAGACATCCTTCTCTTCGCTTGTTCAACGAGTCAGGTCGGATCTGGCATGAGCTCAAAAGTGTGAGAAAGTGCTTCCAGTTGCTGGACTGATTCTTAGGAGTCGCGGTTAGAGCTACGTATTGACAGTCTCTGACTTACCAAGAGGTGATAACTGATTGAACCTTTTCTTGACTGGGTTTTCTTTGTAGGATCATTAGAGCCTAGCCTGCCTATTCTTCTCTTTGGGACATCCTTAGTCCGTCTATTATTAGCTTGACTTCTCTCTGTCTATACGGATCGATTTCTATCGAGTTACTTCAACAATCAATCTCAAAGTCTAATCTTCTCTCTTTCTATTGATTTTACTTTATTCTCGCTTCTCTTATGAATGATGAGGGTAATGACTTAGTCGGATAGAGCTCCCCTTGTCCTCACTTGACCTGACTGTCTAATAAAGAAGTAAGAAGAAGACCTGGAATGAGAGTCTTTGCCCATTGTTCTCTGTCTTCTAGAAGTCCATCGGTCTAAGAAGTTTCCATTGTGAAGTAGCCAAGTAGGTTCCTCTGAGTAGCGAAATTGTTAGGAAGAAGGGGTTAGGCAGCATCTTATCTCATATCTGCTCTTGTCTAGAATCTTTCTTTCTTCTTGCTCTTGCTGGCTTGCTTAAGGTAGTTGCCCTGGGACTCCCCAATGGAATGGTCTTAGAGCGCCTTTCCAGCTAGTCGTTCCAACAAGAATGCTGAAGATAACGAACCTCGACCGATCTCTCTCTTCGTCAAAACCATCGACCCTTGGTCATTCCGGCAGCTAAAAATAGGAAAAGCTCATCTAATGTGGTCACTATTAGCGTCACATCTGATAGTGAAGAGGAGGCAAAAGAGGGTAAACAGGCAATGCGCGTAGGTCTTCCACTATCGCCTCTGGTGTGCCACTCGTCAGTTGAGAAAGCTGGGGGAGCTATCTTCGTGGTACCAATGACTGAGGTCAGGGGCTCCTTTATATAAAACAGGGCAACTTAAACATATGCTTTGAAGATGGAGCCTATTACTACAACTACAGAAGGGAGGCTAGAGACTTTTCCAACTACGGCCCTATCGCTCGAGTCACTTCCTCCTCTGAGGGTTAGGATCTTTGGTTCGGTCTCACCTCGATCTTGAGATGGGGTTGGCAATCTTCTTACAGGCCATCCCTTCCTAGTTAACTGGGTTAAATCCCCTGGTTCTCTAGTTGACTTCGGCACAGGGCAACCATTAGGATATCTGTCTTCTTGGCCTCTCTTCGCTCTCAATCATCACATGATGATTTGGATTGCAGCGGATAAAGTATACCCTGGAGTAATGTTCACTAAATACGCTGTTTTGGGCGACGCTGTTGTCATCGCCGACCAACGCGTGGCTGCTCAAAACCATCGACCCTCGACACCCTTGAGTGGTATGGGATTCCTATATCAAAACAGAAATATCTCATATCACCCATCGGTGCGGCGGAGTTTGCTAAACGCTTTCTTTGCCGAGGGCTGGCTGTTGATTTCTCACCAGTCTCACTCAGTTGCTTGATGAACACTCACCATCCTTACGGATTGATGGGTGTCCACATGACATACCCTATTAAGTAAGCTTTTTCAACACTTCTTAGGATCGGTGGTTTTAGCAGGCGAGCTATTTGCTCATTCCCGCATACCAGCAACAAGCGGATTCGCAAGTTGTTTAAAATGTATACCAAGTATATCTTTCCATTAGAGATATGGCTTGGTCGAGGGTCGATGGTTTTGAGCTCAACCCTTACTTACTTGGTATTATAATTAATATACCGGGTACAGAAAGCAGTTGCTCCTAAAGATCTACGTGTTCCTCCAGAGGGAGTAATCCCTGATGAGGTTGTAGACTTTGCAGAAAAGTACACTGTTCTTAGAGGTTGGGGTGGAAGAGACAGCGGCCTTTAGCGGGACTGTTGTCTTAAATCCTGATGCCAGCCTTCCTAGCCTTGAATCGGCGGATACAACCGATTCGTGTAAACGGAGCGAAAGTGGACCAGAGCCCATGTTAAGTGGTGCAGTGACGGACTCCGCTATCAAAGAAGGAACGGATGCGGATGATCATTCTATGCTTTTCGCTCCTCTCCTTTCAGTCGAGCTGCTTCGCTCCTCTGCTGGTAACCCGGGTCCAGCCGGGGCAGGAGGACTCATGAGGGATGAAGCTGGATTATGGATAGCGGGGTTTTGTATTAACTTGGGCATCTCCACCAATGTGGCTGCAGAACTTTGTGGTATCTCTTGTGGACTAGAAATGGCATGGAATGAGGGCTATAGAAGAGTACTGATTGAGTCTGACTCTTTGGTTAGTATTTCACTTGTTCTAGAGAACAATGGAAATAGCATTCACTCTAATCTTATCAAGCAGATCAGAAGCTGGATGGATAGGGATTGGGAATGTAAGCTGATGCACACGTGGAGGAAATGCGCTTTTGTTTACGCCTCCGCTCTTCTCTTTTCCGGTTATTGGTCCTTGAATAAGGGCAGTGGGATTAGGCCTAAGCGCTGCTATTTCAGCTGTTGTCGGCGTATCCCCGCTGTTAGCTCAGTTAGCTCAAAGGGAGTGACCCGTAAAAAAATAGGAATTCTCTCTATCGCCTTAGTCTGTCTTGACTTTGACTCTTTCCCTGCTTGAGACGGAAAGTTGTCAAGAGATAAGACTGATGCTATACTATACATTGATCTTACTAATATCCCTCCCCTTCCTTCCCCTACACCAAATTCTGAAACACCCGCTCACCCAGCCATTGATTTTGTAGTTTTTCTCCCTATACCACCACCTCCACCCAAACCCATCTCTAGGCGCCAAAGAATATCTAAGGACCCCTTCGGTTCTAGACTCAAAGATCTTTCTTCGCAAGGCACCAAAGGCCCTATTAGTCTCGAAACATTCTATTCCCTGCCTTGACATCGAGATACCCGCTACACCCAACAAGGAAATAAAACTTCACTGGCGTGCGGGGATTTGAAATGGTTGTCTGTGCGCTAACTCCATTCCTCAGCAAAGCAATACGATCAGTAACGGTCAGTCCTTGACTTCGGTCGTAGGTTGAAAATAAAGAAGTAGCTGCCCTCCTTTTCTCAATGGCCAGAATAGACTTAGTTAGCACCACAAGCGTCTTGAGCACGCAGAATCAAAAAACAATTCCTTTAACCCCGTGGTGGCATTTCAGCCAGTCGATACGGAAGTGAGCTAGACTGTCTCATGTCAAAGCGGATAGTCTTTTATGACTAGTAGACTAAAAAAGGGGTGCTTGCTATGCATCTGCCTCGGAAGGATATGCCTACTATGGCAGGAGGGGGCTTGCACACAAAAGGGCTTTCAAAAGTCTTTTGGTGGGTGGGCTGCTTGCAAGGTGGGAATACAACACCACAACCAAAAAAGGGTAGTCCCTTATGATGGTACGATCTGGTACCGGGGATCATAGTGCGTAGCCGGGAAGGAAGTGTTTATTAAGTTCGCAATCATGAATTTGTGGGGAAGACATCATTCAGGCTGCTGGATATAAGCTTCAAAGAAGACTGAATCGGGGCTCATATCTTCCATGATTCCGTGACTTCTATTATGTGAACATATTTTATCCATTCCGTTTCTTAGACTCTCTGCTATGACGATGACGTAGTCCAAACTTGACTGGGTGATTTTTTAATGTGCCATCATCCGTGCCCTGAATAATCCTTGTGACAGCCACTCGTGCACTGAGCTCCCTTGTTGCAACACCTCTTTCACTATTTAAAATTGTTGTAGTCTTCGAAGTGACGTGACTTGGGCTGATGAAATTGGATCATGGGAAGATTGTGTAGATGAAGGAGAAGGCTCGTCTTTTTGCTTCCTCCTGGGATGAGTGATAGAAGTTAAGAAGAGGTGATTTTCTTCGCTACGGGCGATCTTTGTTTGGAGACCTTAACATTAGGGAAGTCTTCTCGTCGTCGGGCCCTCTTTTTTCTTTTGGAACTGCCCGAGCTAGATGACAAAGCTGGCAAGGAAGGGAATGAGGATGGCATAAAATCATCTATCGTTTCCGCGTGAATAACCCTTGCTATAGAATCAGATGTGAGGGAGGAAGCATCCAATTGCAATTCCAAAGGCATATCCCTTTTTCTAAGGAACTTCTTGCTCGAATAAGGCGAAGGGATTAACAGCGGGGAATGAAAGCAAGTGCCTTTCCTTCCTCTCCCCTTGGTCGAGCTTCTTCGAACCTTTCCTGCCTTTACTGAAGCTACCTAAACTGGATCAATAGTATAAGGAATACTTGCTCATACCATTAACTGGTCGAAAGGTGTCTGCTAGAGGAACTTTTCTTGGAAGCTATAAAGATCTCACCGAGAGGTTTGTCTCAAACACAAAAAAGATATGTTATGTTGTTAAAATGGATTGGCCAGAATTCCCCGCTGGGAAAGAAGTTTTTAGATGTATCCCTCCTTACATACGACCTTATTTCAGATTTTGCCATTGTTTTGGTCTACTACCAGCAAGACCTTTCATTACCGTTTTGGTATGCTTTCCCCAAGTCTTCTTGATGTTGATTGCTGCCATCACTTCAATTCCTTCGAGCCTCATGGGGACTCTGTTCACCCGCTTTTGGTCGTGCCAAACATTCCTTTCTCTTGGCCAACAACGTCCAAGGGAGAGATTATTCTTGGATTATTTTCCATTTCGGAACGCTAAAGCTCGTTGATCCTCTGATGTTACAGATGATGAGTATCTTGCCTTCCTGTTATACTGGTTGTACCGTCACCTTCTGTGCGTGTCTAAAGTCCGGATCACCCCTTTTCTTCCTTATCTAAAGATTTTAGGCTCGGGTAGGATCGTAAACTCATCTGCGAACACCTAACTGCTGAGGTTGGTTCCGAGCCTTAGAGAGAACAGAGGGGCTACACGGGTAAAGAGTATCTTGGTATATGTGTTCCAGAACGACTAGTTAGATTACTTACGGAGGAGCGGAGCCTTGTTATACAGTCGAATACCCTTCCCGCTCAGGACAGAACACTACTATACCTACGGACATTCGCTCTCCCCAGACTATGTATGCCCCCCATACCAGTAAGCCATTACCATTACCAAAGCAGCAAACGAAGGTTTGGCTTAAACTCTAGCTTAACGCCCTTATTCAAAAGGGGAAAGGGTGGTCTACGATCAGTATAAGGGAGTCCCTTACTTAATTAGTAATTAGTAAATAAAAGAAATCCCACGGTAGAAGATAACATACTACCGCTTTGATCCAGGCAGTCTGTTTATGTTTTGTGCTGGACTCTCTCTGTTTTGCCTCAAAACCATCGACCCTTCGCGGCTGTCTGCCTTTTTAACTACCTTCCCAGGTCCGTACCTTTTAAAGAAGCCTTACGAAAATGCTGGCTCTGATTAAGAGTTCTTGTTTCCGCTTCCTTGATACACTTGGTTTGCTTTGAAGACCGCACCGTCGCTGACGTATGTATTTAACTACCGTGTGCCTATTTGGAGCTTTTCACAGTAAAAGTCAAACCTTTGTCGGTGGCAACATCGCAATGCCTTATATAAGACTTTAAGCGCACCTGAACTACCCATAGTCTATCTAGTTACGGGGTTGCACTCAATAGTCTTTTTTTTTTTTTTAATGGCAAACCCCGTACACGGGGGAGGGATGCCAGCCCTAAATTTTATTAATAATAATAAAAATTAATACAAATAATGGAGGGGGACCAAACCTGACCTCCATGCCTAGCAGAGAAAGGGCATACCCTTTCTATTACATCGTGGGAAATAAAATAACAAGCATCTAAAATTAAGGATTTTACCTTAATACAAAAATCATCTAAACGAAACAATACCTAACAAATCAGCAATATAGGCTCTACGAACATTATCAGGAAGATCTGAAGAAGCTTGAAAGAATGCAGGCATTCGAAAATGACATCCAGCTAAAGAATCTGCCAAAGAATTTGCTTCTCGAAATACATGTGCCACAGAAATAGAGAATTTGGAAATAAGCATACGAATCTGAAGCACCATTAAAAACAAATCCCATCTTACAAGAGACTTTGAGTCTTGAAGAAAATGACATAAAACCTGTGAATCGGTTTCCACATATAAATTAGTGATGTTTCGCTCCAAACAAAATTTAAAACCTGTCAACATAGCAAAGGTTTCACTAAGGGAGGGCACCAAGCATCAGGAGATGTGAAAGACCTCGCTTGAAGAAGCTTATTGTGTGTGAAAATCCAGTCGGGGAATCGTTGAATTGACTCCGCAGCTGAGCAAGCGCTCGAAACATAGCTTAGGGAATGCCTTGAGCGAGCCGAGTGCGTATCCCCTGAGTACGATGTCCTAGATCCAGCGCCAACCGATCTAGTTGCTTTGGCCGGGCCAACCATTGATCTATTCGACCGCGTTCCCGCTGTTTTTCCTTAAGAGATGCCAGCGTATGGTGGTCTAGCTGTCGTGTCACCTTTAGCCTTTAGTAAGTGATAGAATGCTTTTCTTCCTTTCAATTGGGATTTATCTTCCTTATCGCCTTATCCCGTTCGTGAGGTTGAAGGAAGGATTTCTTAGCTAAGGCTGGATATCATTTAAGTAAGCCTCCTTTACTGCATTAGATGTAGCGCCTATTGATCGTGTCTTCGGAGGGCGTTAAATGCTCCTTTAGGAAAGAACTCCTTGCCATCTTTACGCCTTACATGCGGCATAAGTATAAGTAGAGGTCACAAGATGATCTAAAATCCAGAAAAAAAGACTCTCTCCCGGGAGTGCTTTCGAGAACACATGCACCGGTTATTGCATCAACATCTTCTACGGATAGTTTACCAAGAATAGCAAAGGGTCGATGGTTTTGAGTCAAGAACTCCTATTGCTAAAAGAGCTAATTCAATTGCAGTACTTACTGTAACAAGAACAACGTGAACTCATTCTCAAGCACTTACAGCGACAATGTGGTATTCTCTTCCACGCAGCCTTTCCTGACGAAATTGCTAGTGGGGTTGACTCTTGATTCACTGTGGTATAGGCGTGAACCTTTAGGCATTCCATGGAAGAAGAAGGGTAGACAAATAAGGTTAGGTTCTTTGTGAAAGAAGGACGTTAAGCAGCTAGTGATAGAGATTGAATATCTACTGCAAGAGAATCCGCAGCTAAGTAGCTAACTAGCTGACTGTAGCTAACAAGATGTCGCATTCTATATGCAACCTCTTCTCTGCTGTCGCATATCCGCTTTTATATTCTAATAAAGAAAGAAAGCTTATATGTGACATCCCTATCCCGTATAAAGTTGGGAAGAGCAGCCGATATGCCGATCGGAGTTCCGCTGCTGTTCACTACCAACCCCCCTATCTTCTAAAGGGGCCCCTTACTTCGTTCGTACGTACCTTCTTGGCTTAGGCTTCCAACTGAACAACATGGCCTTGCCCCCAGAAGCTAAGCGCTTGAAAAGCGCGCTAAAAAACGTTGCTTCTGTCGGCCTTTCTGTGCAACAGTCCACCAGTAGCGGAAGAGAGGGTTACCGTACATACATAAGTCTTCCAGTTCTTACGGAAGCTCTTTCTTACCAGTAAAGTAGTACAACAGCTGTATCTTATAGCCCGGCGCGGCGGGTCGCCTTTTGAATTCAGTAGATAGAAGAAACTATTAAATAGATAAGGAGTAGGTGAGTGAGTGAGTCCTCACTGACCTGAGCGATTTCGATCACCTAGCAGGCCTTTCATTTGATTTTTTAGGTAACATCACCAAAGCGTATCATCAGATTTGACTACGAAGGAAGGAACTCGAAGTGAAAAACGACACCGTCTTGTGCAACGCAACGATAGTTGGCCCTCTATCATCTTCTATCTGGTAGACTTGGTAAAGGGGCCCCGACTTATTTCCAGAATTAGAGTTCGACCGCAGCTTCCCCCCTTTTTTTGGGAAGATCAAGTTCCTTGCCAACTGCCAATTATCGACCCCGATCTCTTTTCATTTGTTTTGGGTATTATCAAACCTAGCCTAGCCCCTGTCTAAAGCAGAGCACCCAACTATGGAAAAGCGTGGGTTAGGTTAGTCAATCCGGCCCGAGACGCGTTCGTTGACAAAACCGCCGTAGGAATTCCGACTTTTCAATAGAGCGGAAGCGAACTGATCAACGAGAAAGAGGCCCTACTCACTACAAACGAATACACCACAAGATCGAACTGCACTCATGCCTCTCCCGCATCAAGTTGACCGCCCTACCTACGTAGTGATTCTATCAATCATGTACGTAGGTAGGACCCTCCATTCTGATTGGTATATGATGAAAAAAGAAAGCCATTTGCACCAGGCGCACTGTGCTTTCCCTTGCCCAGATGTTCGCCTTTCTAAGTCAAGTAATGCGCCGAAGACTGGAGCTTCGTAACATATTGACGAAGACCTCCGAACTGAGGGTACGGTCAGTAGAAGGGACGACTTTGTCTCCCCAGAAGAAGAATAGCCCCGCTCTCTAGCCGACTGATCCCCTTGATCATATAACTGGGAGGGAACGCGTCACATTAGAGGTGAACGATCAGAGGTGTCCTCTAATCACCACGATGAGGCTGGTCCCTCTTTTAGTAGACTCAGCTATGAATATTCATAAAGAAATGAATGCCGGGCTCTTTCTTTCACTGCTAACCCCAAGAAGTTTCTTAATGCTGATACTTTCTGTTTCGTCGAGCCCCGAGCTTGTGGTCCTCCTTTGAGTGTGGGTTCAATTGGATGAATCTGTCAAGTCAAGGAAAACGTACGTAGCAGCAAGGATGGTGCATCGCCTATTTATCGTTCTCGCTCGGGAGCCAAAACCAAAACGAACACGCCTGCTACCTACTGTACTGGAACTTCGACCAGGCATTCTACCTTTGTCGAATCGGAACCAACACCACTGCATTGTGCTCGAACAGTTGAGCGGCCGCCGGCCAGCAACTTCCGTGTACAGATCAGATATAGATTCATTCTTCGTACCTGGTTCAGCCTCACAACTCTTCGCGGGTTGGTAAGAAGTCAGTCTTCTTTGGTAAGACAGAATTGGACAAAGAAAAGAGAGTGCTCGACCGGCCAACAAATTACATAGATAACTGCTTCTCCCCTTCTCCGTCTTTAAGGCTTTAAGCCGAACCGTATGGCGGCTGGAAAGAAAGACGACCTCACCTTCTCGTAAATGGTGTCAGTGAGAGCCATTTTAGTATCCCCCGTTGACCTTCTTTTGTAGATAG